ATAAAAGGTTTTTCAAAATTGATTTTTTTTGATCATACAGAATGGACAACAAGAATTTTGTTCTTTTTACGAACCTGATGTCGATAAATCCGCGAGTCTAGAAATTCATTTCGGCCAATTGAACCTTCTCGAACTGTTTCTTTTTAAGAACTAAAAATATTTGTGCCAAAATAACAGATGCCAAGAAGACCAAAAGGCCTTGGACACGTAATGGATCTTGAAGTACTATTTCGGCATCTCCCTGACCAAATCCACCCACATTAGGATTACTCGTTAATGGTTGATCCAATTTGATGGATTCACCCTCTGAAACAAGAATTTCTGGTCCTGGAGGGATAATATCAACCACTTGACGTCCATCCGATGGATCTGTTATGATTATTTCATATCCCCCTTTTTCTTTTCGTATGATTTTGCTTACTATGCCCGCTCCTGTAGCATTATAAACTGTATTGTTACTCTTGCTTCCGTCGGGATAAATCTGACCCCTTCCCCTATTTCCTCCTACATATATAGGATATTTTAAGAAGTGAACATCTTTCTTAATAGCGGGGTCGGGGGAAAGGATAGGAAAGGCGATTTCACTATATTTCTGGCCGGGGGCAGGCCCTATTACAAGAATATTTTTTTTATTAGGGCGGTAGCTCTGAAAAGATAAATTTCCTATCTTTTCTTTCATCTCGGGAGAAATACGATCGGAAGGAGCTAATTCAAACCCCTCCGGTAAAATAAGAACAGCCCCCACATTCAAACCCCCCTTCTTACCGTTAGCAAGGACTTGTTTCACTTGCTTATCATAAGGAATTCGAACAACTGCTTCAAATACAGTATCAGGAAGTACTGCTTGTGGAACCTCAATATCCACGGGTTTATTAGCTAAATGACAATTGGCACATACAATACGCCCAGTCGCTTCTCGTGGATTTTCATAACCCTGCTGTGCAAAAATGGGATATGCACTTGAAACGGGTGCCCGAGTTATGATATATACCATGAGCGATACGGAAATGGATCGAGTAATATGTTCCTTTATCCAAGAAAAAGTATTTTTAGTTTGCATGGTCTAATCATTGGTCTGAAAATTTCTACAATAAATTGGGTAGGTCACTAGTATAGTTTCCTATCCACGATTCTGCTACTTATTGGAATCATTTTACTGGAATACTATAGTATAAAAATAGTATGAAAACCCCCCGGATAGAATGTTTTTAATACTTATGTAGAACTACAAAGTAAGAAACGTTCTAATTGGATTAATATTGGTTGATCATTTATCAATCATTCATTGAATGATAAATAACTACAAGTGATGGAGATACACGATTTAAATAACGAAAAATCCAATATTTAAAAATAGTATCGAGAATAACCGGAAAAGTGGAAACAAGACCAGATATGATTTGATCATTATGACCAAATCCAAAATCTTTGTACACAGAACCAATCATTAGTTCCCAGCCGTGGGGTGAATGAAATCCGATACATAAATCGGTTAATAAAAGAATCGAAAAGGCTTTTACTGTATCACTTAAGTTATATAGGAATTCCTGAGCCCAAGAATTAAGAATAACAAGTTCTTCATTACCTAAAATCGAATAACCACTTAGAATAACAAAACAGATTATATTTGTCGAGAAGTGTAAAATTGTATGGATATGATCCTCGTTGTGTATCTTGATTAATTGGATCGTTTCTTTGTGAATTCCTATAAGAAACTTTTGTAGATATGTCTCCGAGTATTCCTTGATCATTTCTTCCAAGAAGAGGGTTTCATCTAATTCTATGAACTTTTCTATAATACTTTTTTCTTGCATATCATTCAAAAAAATTTCGGATTGGCCGATATGCGCCCAATTAATAACCCAAGATTCCATACTTTTAGTAAACGAGAGAGAAATCCACCAGGGCAGAAATACTATAGATGCAAGATACAAAAGAGGAGTGAATGCTTTCTTTTTTGCCATTTTTCGCCTGTTAATTTTTAATTAACCCACTCCATTTGTCGACTTTATATGATCGAATCTTTCTTTCAAACATGAGTTGTAGACAAGGGATCAAACCTACGAATCTATTTGATTTGTGATTTTGTTTTGAATCTAGAAAGAATATAGAAATAGACTAAGACTCCACTTCGAATTCGACTGAAGAAATAATAAAAAATAGTGTTGCCAAATATCTCAATTCATCAAATTCCAAACAACTGTCTCCTTTCGATGAATGGCCGAAAGAAGTACTTTCAGGAATGAATATTATTGATATTTTGGGACGAAAGAACCCCTTATTCTATCAAAATATTCAATATTTCAAAAAAATTCCAACGATTCGCCATAGTCAAGAATAGAATAATTGAGAGAAATCTATTGTAATGGTAAAAAAAATGAGCGGCAAAACAAGACAGAAAAAGGCCAGTTATCATTATTAAGAAAACCCATTATTGGGTAGTAAAGAACACAAATGAAAGGATAAAAGGTCGATTGAAAAAAAAAAAAAGAATTTACAAGATATTGTTTATCTGCATCTGTTTATCTCCATCTACACTTAGTTATAGAGAAAACAGGATTCTTGCGTTTTTTTCCTCCTGCTGAGAAAGCATTCGTTCTTCAGCCCAGTTCCTTTTTTCAAAATCAAAAAACTTCAATTGGTACGCGCAAGAAATAGGCCAATTCCGCGGCTTTTTGTTCAATTTCTCGTGGAGTCAAATTCTCATCAGTACGAGTCAACGGAACAGCCCCCCGACCTCTGATATCCATATAAAGGACAGGACGAGCATAAATACCCTCTTTAACTTCTATTCGAACGGATTGAATATCTTTTATAAGGAATCGGAGGAATATGCGACGATTTTTTCCAGGAAATCCCCAACGAAAAATACACACTATTCCTTCCTTTCTATCGAATCGATCATAACCACTACCTACATTCCAGGAGATTGTGCACCACAAATAGGAACTAATAAAGAGACCCGCGATCCCGTAGAAAGACATCACGATCCCCTGTGGAAAAAAAATGATTTGCTGAGACGGGACAAAAGATATCAAATTCCTACCAAGAAAACTGGAAGTTCCAACCAACAAGAATCCTAATGAACCTAAAAAAACGATAAGGGCCCAGCAAAAATTACTTAGTTTTCTAGACCCCGTTATAAGTTCTATCCATATATGTTCTGATCGCCAACTCATACTTCATCCGATTGCATTTTATTGAAATTGAGAGAATACCCCAAATGATTTTGACTTTACTTTTTTTGTTTCCGAATCCACTTTCATTAACTAGCACTAGTTTGGTGTGAACTAGCACTAGTTTAATGGGAACTTTTAGGGGTAATTCATCAAATTTGTTTAGATCTAAAATAATAACATACCCCTCGTATAATCCCAATATACATATTGATATACATATAGATCGACTCACTTTACATTTTAGGCATCCGGCGATCCTGATCTATTTGAAACTGGCTAGAATTCAGTTACCTATAGATCATTTTCTGCAGGCATAAGAGCTTTTTGCTTTATGTTCGGCAGAAATCAGATGTTCTACCATATTTTATTTTCCGAAATAAATATCTATGTTATGCTACAAGTCTAATTTTCAAAAAAAAAAAAAAAACGAATGAGATTGGGTCCCCTCAGATCTAAACAATCTTGTTTTTTTGAACATGAAGAAATAAAGAAGCCATTGCAATTGCCGGAAATACTAGGCCTACTAAAGGCACAAAAATAGAGGGAAAATGGAAAGTTGTCATAAAATGGGGTACCTCGGTTTATTATTTGTACCTGTTCTTATTTTTTTTTAATATCATATGTTATATTTATACTAATTATAATTAGTAATTGTAATTATTATGAATTCGTAGTTATTATTAATTAATTCAATTTGACAATTTTTAATTAAAGATAGAAGTATCTAAGTGAGTATATAGAATAAGGAAAAAGTCCAAGGAATGTAGAACTAAATAAATGGACTTATTCATCTATCTACATGAAAGATACCTATGATAATCCATTTTCTTTTTCTTCGTTTCTTTGTGTTTTGTTCTTGTCTTCGAATTTAATAAAGAAAGAGTTATCCGAAACTTTTGATTTTGATTCTTTCTACAATTAGATCTTAGGTCGCCAAAGAAAACTCCCTTTTTAGTTACTTTGATTCCGATAAGCTAAGATTCCGATAAGCTAACTACTTGTTTGCTACAAATAAAAAAAGGGAACTTAGTACACTCTACTTGAGTGAATTAGAATTCAAAGGAAAGAAGGCGTGGAGCTTAAATAACTCACTCAGAATGCTTTTCAAAAGATTACGCGGTACGATTAGGTCAAATAAGCCCTTCTGGAATAAATATTCGGCCGCTTGTGAACCTTCGGGTACTGTTTTATTCAATGTTTGTTCAATTACTCTTTTACCCGCAAATGCAATGTAGGAATTTGGTTCGGCAATAATAATATCTCCCAACATACCAAAACTAGCTGTTACCCCGCCAGTAGTAGGAGATGTAAGGATTGATACATAGAATAACTTTTTATTTGATTGATAATCATATAAAGCAGACGATATTTTAGCCATTTGCATCAGGCTCAAACTCCCTTCTTGCATGCGCGCTCCCCCCGAAGCGCACACTATAATAAGTGGCAGAAATTGATTGGTAGCGTACTCAATCAAACGGGTGATTTTCTCCCCGACTACGGATCCCATACTACCCCCCATAAACTGAAAATCCATAACCCCAATTGCTACGGGAATACCATTTAGTTGACCTATGCCTGTTTGAACAGCCTCAGTTAATCCTGTCTTTCTTTGATAAGAATCAATCCGATCTTTATAAGGCTCCTCCTCCGAATGAAATCCAATGGGATCCAGAGAGACCATGTCTTCATCCATAGGGTCCCAAGTACCGGGATCGATCGAAACTTCGATTCTTTCTGAACTACTCATTTTCAAATGGTATCCACACTGTTCACAAATATTCATTTTTGATTTCAAAAATTTCTTATAATTTAATCCATAAC